ACAAATTTTTATTGAATACAATTCTAACTAGCCCTAATGGTCAAAAAACAAAACAAAAATTTGTAATAAAAGAAATCAGTAAAAAAGTCCCTAGATGGTCATACAAACTTATTACCGAATTGGAATTCCTGTCGGGCGCAGCTCATGAAGGCCTACCGTTGGATTATCATATACGTTCAAGAAAAAGGAATCGTGTAATAATTTATAGGCCTACTAAACGTAGTCGCAAAGCAAGTGTCAAAAACTGGGTGTCTATTAGAGACTATTCGGAAGAATCAGATTTTCGTCGAGAATTCATCAAAGGTTCTATGCGTGTTCAAAGGCGTAAAACTTTTATTTCGAAATTGTTTCAAGCAAATGCGCATTCCCCCCTTTTTTTGGACAGAATAAAAAAATCCCCCCTTTTTTCTTTTAATATCCCTGAACAGATGAAATTTTTTTTTAGAAATTGGATGGGTAAAGGAGCAGAATTTAAAGATTATACAGAGGACCAAAAAAAAAGACAAAAGGAAGAAGAGAACAAAATAAAGGAAAAAACGTGGATAAAAATCGCGGAAGCCTGGGATTTTGTTCCATATCCACAAGTAACAAGAAGTTTAATTTTAATAATTCAATCTATTTTTAGAAAATATATTTTATTACCTTCATTGATAATAGTTAAAAATATTGGGCGTATTTTATTATCTCAACCCCCTGAGTGGGCTGAGGACTTCGATGAGTGGAATAGAGAAAAGCATATTATATGTACCTATAACGGTGTTCAAGTATCAGAACTCGAACTTCCCAGAAATTGGTTTAAAGATGGTATTCAGATAAAAATAGTATTTCCTTTTTATTTGAAACCTTGGCACAGATCCAAATTGAGGCCCTCTTTTTCTTCTTATAAAGATCTAAAGAAAGAACAACAAAAGTTTTCTTTTTTAACGGCTTGGGGAACGCAAACTACCCTTCCCTTTGGTTCTGTCCCCCCCAAACCTTCCTTTTTTAAGCCTATTTTTAAAGAACTTAAAAAAAAAATACGAAAAACTAAAAATAAGCATTTTCGAGTTCTAAGCGTTTTAAAAGAAAGAACAAAAAATTTTCTACAAGATTCAAAAGAACCAAAAAGGGTGGTTATCAAAAACGTTTTATTTCTGTTTATAAAAAAAATAAAAAAAGAACTCTTAAAAGTACATCCAACTCGATTCTTTATATTGAGAAAGGTGTATGAATCCGGCGAAACTAACCAAAAAAAAGATTCTATAATTAGGAATAAAATAATTCACGACTCGTTTAGAAAAATTAAATCTACAGATAATACAAATTATTCACTGAGAGAAAAAAAAATTAAAAATCTGGCTGATAGAACAAGCACAATCAGAAAGAAAACAAAGAGTCTTACAAAAGAAAAAAACAGCAACGCCAAGAAAAGAAGTAGTCCTAACAAAACAAGTTATAATGGAAAAGAAAAATCACCAAAAATTTTTTGGAAAATATTAAAAATAAAAAAAAGAAGCAATCGATTAATCTATAAATTAGATTTGTTTATAAAAATTTTCATTAAAAGAATATACATCGATATCTTTCTATGTATCATTCATATTGCCAGAATTCCTACACAACTAGTTCTTGAATCAAGAAATTTTTGTTTTGATAAATACATTTACAATAATAAAACAAACCAAGAAATAAAAAATAAAAAAAACAAAAAAGAAATTAACTTTATTTCGACTCTAAAAAGTGAACTTTACAATATTAAGAATAGTAAGAGGAATTCACATTTTTTTTTTGACTTATCCTCTTTATCACAAGCATATGTATTTTACAAATTATCACAAACCCAAGTTATTAATTTGTATAAGTTAAGATCTATTTTTGAGTATCATGGAACTCCCGTTTTTCTTAAGACTGCAATAAAAAATTATTTTGTAACACAAGGAATATTTCATTCCGAATTAAGACATACAAAACTTTCAAGTTCTGAAACGAATCAATGGAAAAACTGGTTAAGAGGTCATTCTCAATACAATTTATCTCAGATTAGATGGTTTGAATTAATACCACAAAAATGGCGAACTACAATAAATGAAGGTGGTATTACCCAAAATAAATATTTAACAAAATGGAATTCGTATGAAAAAGATCGATTACTTTATCACAAAAAACAAAAGGATTTTAAAGTATATCCATTACCAAACCAAAAAGATAATTTTACAAAATACTATATATATAATCTTTTATCATATAAATCTATTGATTCTGAAATTAAGAAGTCCTCATATATTATTTATGGATCACCATCAGAATTAAATAACAACCAAAAAATTACTTTTAATTACAACAATTATAAACAAAATTTATTTGAAAGCCTGGAGGAAATTCCTATCAATCATTATCTAGAAAAGGGCGATATTATGTATATGCAAAAAAATCCAGATAGAAAATATTTTGATTGGACAATTCTCAATTTTTTTCTAAGACAAAAAATAGATATTGAGGCCTGGACCAAAATGGATTATAGCAGTAATAGAAATACTAAGCTTGGAAGTAAGAATTACCAAAAAATTGATAAAATGGATAAAAACGATATTTTTTATCTGATGATTCATCAAGATTTAGAAATAAATCCAATCAATGACAAGAAACTCTTTTTTGATTGGATGGAAATGAATGAAGAAATCCTAAACCCAATATCGACAAATCTGAAACTTCCGTTCTTCCCAGAATTTGTGCCACTTTATAATGTATACAAAATAAAACCATGGATTATACCAAGCAAATTACTTTTTTTAAATTTAAATAAAAAGAAAAACATCAATGAAAAGAAAAAATTCAATTTTTTTAGACCATCGAATGAAAAAAGATATTCTGAATTAATGAATCGAAATCAAGAAGAAAAAGAACCCGCGGGCCGAAGAGGCCTTGGATCATATTCACAAAACCAAGATAAAATGAAAAAACAATATAAGATCCGGAATAATATGAGACCAGAAATGATTTTCTTACGGAAACACTATTTGCTTTTTCAATGGATAATAGACGATGGTTTAATTCCGAATTTAACTGAAAGAATGATCAATAATATCAAGATATATTGTTACTTGCTTGGACTGATAAATCCAAGAGATACTACTATATCGTCTATTCAAAGGAAAGAAATAAATCTGGATATAATGGTGATTCGAAAAAAATTGACTCCTATAGAATTGAATAAAAGGGGGATATTTTTTATCGATCCCATTCGTTTGTCTGTAAAAAACGACGGATACTTTATTATATATCAAACCGTAGGTATATCGTTGGTTCATAAAAGTAAGTACCAAACTCCTCAAAGATATCGAGAACAAAGATATATCAATAAAAATAAATTGGATGAATCTATCCCAAGATATCAAATAATAATTCGAAAGAGAGACAAAAAACATTATGATTTTATCGTTCCTGAAAAGATTTTATCATCTAGACGTCGTAGAGAATTGAGAATTCTAATTTCTTTCAACTCAAAGAATATAAATAGTGTGGATAAAAATCGAGTATTTTGTAACAAAAAGAACATAAAAACCAGGAATCCTTTTTTGGATCAAAAAAAGCATCTTGATAGAGATAAAAACGAATTAATTAAATTAAAGTTATTTATTTGGCCTAATTATCGATTAGAAGACTTAGCTTGTATGAATAGATATTGGTTTAATACCAATAATGGAAGCTGTTTTAGTTTGTTAAGAATATATCCACAATTAAAAATTGGTTGATGGTACATTTTTCCTATATATTCTGTACCATATAGAAAAGCAAACAGATGCACATATGCCCTGTCTTACGTCCCAGTCTAATATTAGATCTTTTTTATTTAATACTAAGTCAATGACGTATCAATTTGTTTGGATAAAATCTATAAAATAAACGAATATATGGAATATTCCGAATTTTAGGTCTAAATTATTTGACGTTGTAAGTGTAAAAACGTACCATCTACTTTTTTATCCCTGTCCAACTAAAATTAAAATTCTTGTGTATACTAATTACTACATTAAAATGACTAATATTATTATTACTGATCAAATAAAATATTTTATATGTAAATTAAAGGGTAGAAGGAGCTTTTTTTATGATAAAAAATCCATTCAGTGCAATTATTTTGAAAGAGGAAAACGAAGACAACAAGGGGTCTGTTGAATTTCAAGTAGTGAGTTTCACCAATAGGATACGAAGACTTACTTCACATTTGGAATTGCACAAAAAAGACTATTTATCTCAGAGAGGTCTGCGTAAAATTCTAGGAAAACGTCAACGGCTGCTCGCCTATTTGTCAAAAAAAAATAGAGTACGTTATAAAGAATTAATCGGACAGTTGGAGATTCGAGAAACAAAAAATCATTAATTTGAAGAGTCATTTTTAATTTTCGCTTAAATTTTGATGAACCTCTTTTCGCTTTCAGCAATTCATGGAAGAATGAATCGGGAAAAAACCTATGACTGCACCAGCTACACGAAATGACCTTATGATAGTCAATATGGGCCCTCAGCACCCATCAATGCACGGTGTTCTTCGACTCATTGTTACTCTAGATGGTGAAGATGTTATTGACTGTGAACCGATATTGGGTTATTTACATAGAGGAATGGAAAAAATTGCGGAAAACCGAACAATTATACAATATTTACCTTATGTAACACGTTGGGATTATTTAGCTACTATGTTCACTGAAGCAATAACTGTAAATGCACCAGAGCAGTTAGGCAATATTCAAGTGCCTAAAAGGGCCAGCTATATCAGAGTCATTATGTTAGAGTTAAGTCGTATAGCTTCGCATTTGTTATGGCTTGGCCCTTTTATGGCAGATATTGGCGCACAGACCCCCTTCTTCTATATTTTTCGAGAAAGAGAATTGATATATGACCTATTCGAAGCTGCTACCGGTATGCGAATGATGCATAATTATTTTCGTATTGGAGGAGTCGCTGCTGATTTACCTTATGGCTGGGTAGATAAATGTTTGGATTTTTGTGATTATTTTTTAACAAGAGTTACTGAATATCAAAGGCTTATTACACGGAATCCTATTTTTTTAGAGCGAGTTGAGGGAGTAGGCATTATTGGCGGAGAGGAGGCAATAAATTGGGGTTTATCGGGACCAATGCTACGAGCTTCCGGAATACAATGGGATCTTCGAAAGGTTGATCATTATGAGTCTTACGATGAATTTGATTGGGGAGTTCAATGGCAAAAGGAAGGGGATTCATTAGCTCGTTATTTAGTACGAATCGGTGAAATGACAGAATCAATAAAAATTATTCAACAGGCTTTAGAAGGAATTCCGGGGGGGCCCTATGAGAATTTAGAAATCCGGCGCTTTGATAAAGTATGGGATCCCGAATGGAATGATTTTGACTATCGATTTATCAGTAAAAAACCTTCTCCTACTTTTGAATTGTCAAAACAAGAACTTTATGTGAGAGTCGAAGCCCCAAAAGGAGAATTAGGAATTTTTCTGATAGGAGATAAGGGTGTTTTTCCTTGGAGATGGAAAATCCGACCACCGGGTTTTATCAATTTGCAAATCCTTCCTCAATTAGTTAAAAGAATGAAATTGGCTGATATTATGACAATACTAGGTAGCATAGATATCATTATGGGAGAAGTTGATCGTTAAAATGATAATAGATACAACAGAAGTACAAGCTATCAATTCTTTTTTTAGATTGGAATCCTTAAAAGAGGTATATGAGATCATATGGATGCTTGTCCCTATTTTTACTCCTGTATTAGGAATCACAATAGGTGTACTAGTAATTGTTTGGTTAGAAAGAGAAATATCTGCGGGGATACAACAACGTATTGGCCCTGAATACGCCGGGCCTTTGGGAATTCTTCAAGCTTTAGCAGATGGTACAAAATTACTTTTCAAAGAGAATCTTCTTCCATCAAGAGGAGATACTCGTTTATTCAGTATCGGACCATCCATAGCAGTCACATCAATTATACTAAGTTCTTTAGTAATTCCTTTTGGATATCGCCTTGTTCTAGCCGATTTAAGTATTGGTGTTTTTTTATGGATTGCCATTTCAAGTATTGCTCCCGTGGGCCTTCTTATGTCAGGTTATGGATCAAATAATAAATATTCCTTTTTAGGTGGTTTACGGGCTGCTGCTCAATCAATTAGTTATGAAATACCATTAACTCTATGTGTGTTATCAATATCTCTACGTGTGATTCGTTAAGACATAAAATTTCCTCTATGTCTTTTCTTTCTAGGAAGGAAATTTCATGAGTTGAATATACATTTTTTTTTTTTTTCATCATTCGGGTTGATGAACTAAACCAGATAGTTATATGAGTGAAAAAAACAGTTTCTTACTTTGCAGTAAAAAGATTCAGTCTCATTTCCTATGTACAAGTGTTAAGTGAAAGTAAACATAAGCATTATATACTATTTACCCCAAGATTGAGTGATTAGTCATCATGACTTGAAGCGGGTTCAAAAGGAGCAACTATCTAGGGATTTTAATAGCTATTAACAGACATGTATTACCCTAATGAGCGGGGTCCTTTTGACCAAAAAGAGTGGATAGTTAGGAACACCAAGGTACACAAAGGATTCGTAATAGAGATTATGTAAGTTATTCAACAGGGTTTTTATGTTCATACTGCATAGCATAAAAGGGATTCTAATTGGGGCTTTATGTTGGTAGAAATGATGAAGGAGTACTCCCCACGATTCCGATCCAGAGTATTTTCCTATCCACCTATTAAGTAAATAACTATCAAGAACGAAGTAATCCTTTACTTAAAGTACCTTTTTATGAGAAAGGAGAATAGGAACAAAAAAATAAACTCGAAAGAATTAAATTGCACTACAAAAAAGATCTTTTTTAGAGAGATATAATTCTTGTAATGTTTCGTGAACTAATGCAATGTATCGTTTTTTTCGTAATCAAAAATGCTAGGTTGAAATATTTATTGAGATTTCTACAAAAAACTTTTTATTTAAAGGTTAAGTTATTACTCAACAAAAAATTTAAAATTTTTAAAAGATAAGATCAATTCAGAAGCACTTTATAATAAAAAATAATAATAATATATAGCAGACAGAATTCCATTGTCTAATTGGGGACCTTGTGATAGATTTGGATTCTATCCTACAAAACATATCAAGATAAAAAATAGCAAACGGGTCTTAGATTTATTTGTGACCTTTGAGGAGCCGTATGAGGTGACAATCTCATGTACGGTTCTGTAATAGCGTTGCGAACAGTAATGTTATCGTCGACTATAATTATCTAACAGTTCAAGTACAGTTGATATAGTTGAAGCGCAGTCAAAATATGGTTTTTGGGGGTGGAATTTGTGGCGTCAACCTATAGGGTTTATCGTTTTTCTAATTTCGTCCTTAGCCGAGTGTGAAAGATTACCTTTTGATTTACCAGAAGCAGAAGAAGAATTGGTAGCAGGTTATCAAACCGAATATTCAGGTATAAAATTTGGTTTATTTTACGTTGCCTCGTATCTGAATTTACTAG